AATACACATCAAATTTCAATTTTAAAAGACTTTTTTTAGTTACAGAACACGAACAAGTAAGAATTGATTCAGAGGATCGAATCCAAATTTTAAAATTATTATTTGATGCAATTAGAACTGTTCCCAACGATAAAATGATTAAAAAAAAATCTATTGGAATAAAAGAAATTAATAAAAAAGTTCCTCGATGGTCATACAAATTAATCAACGATTTTGAACAACAGGAGGGGGAAACCGAAGAAACTGTGGTAGAGGATCATCAGATTCGTTCAAGAAAATCCAAACGTGTAGTGATTTTTACTGATAACCAACAAAATACTGATGCTTATACTAATACCAAAGAAACTAATAATACCGATCAAACAGGCGAAGTTGCTTTGATACGTTATTCCCAACAATCGGATTTTCGTCGAGACATAATCAAAGGCTCCATGCGCGCTCAAAGACGTAAAACAGTTACTTGGAAACTCTTTGAAGCAAATGCGCATTCCCCTCTTTTTTTGGACCGAATAGACAAATCTTTTTTTTTTTTTTTTGATATTTCTGAACGGATGAAAAAAATTTTTAGAAATTGGATGTGGAAAAACACAGAATTCACAATTTCGAATTATACAGAGAAAAAGACAAAAGAAAGCGCGAAAAAAAAAGAGGAGGACAAAAAAGAAGAAGACAAAAGAAAGGAGAAAGTGCGTATACAAATAGCGGAAGCCTGGGATAGTATTTTACTTGCTCAAGTAATGAGAGGTTTTTTATTAGTAACCCAATCAATTCTTAGAAAATATATTATATTACCTTCATTGATAATAGCTAAAAATATCGTCCGTATACTATTATTTCAATTTCCGGAATGGTATGAGGACTTAAAGGATTGGAATAGAGAAATGCATGTTAAATGTACCTATAACGGCGTTCAATTATCAGAAAAAGAATTTCCAAAAAACTGGTTAACAGACGGCATTCAGATCAAGATCCTATTTCCTTTTCGTCTTAAACCTTGGCACAGATCTAAGTTACGAGCCCCTTATAACGATCCAATGAAAAAGCAAGGTCAAAAAAATGATTTTTGTTTTTTAACAATTTTTGGAATGGAAGCTGAACTACCTTTTGGTTCTCCCAGAAAAAAACTTTCATTTTTTGAACCGATTTTAAAAGAACTCAAAAAAAAAATTAAAAAATTGAAAAAGAAATGTTTTATAATTCTAGGAATTTTTAAAGAACAAACTAAATTGTTTCTAAATGTCTCAAAAAAACCAAAAAAATGGATCATTAAAAACATTCTGTTTATAAAAGAAATAATAAAAGAACTCTCAAAAATAAACCCAATTATATTATTTGGATTGAGAGAAATAGAAGTATATGAATTGAGTGAAATTAAAAAAGATTCAATAATCAGTAATCGGATGATTCAGGAATCGTCCATTCAAATTAGATCTCAGGATTGGACAAATTATTCATTAACAGAAAAAAAAATGCAAGATCTGACTGATAGAATAAACACAATCATAAATCAAATAGAAAAAATTACAAAAGACAAGAAAAAGGGATTTATAACTTCAGATAGAAATTTGAGTTCTAACAAAATAAGTTATGATGATAAAAGATTGGAATCACAAAAAAATATTTGGCAGATATTAAAAAGAAGAACTGCTCGATTAATCCGTAAATCCCATTATTTTATAATATTTTTCATTGAAAAGATATACATAGATATCTTTCTATCTATGATTAATATTCCTAGTATCAATACACAACTTTTTCTTGAATCAACAAAAAAAATTATTAATAAAAACATTAACAGTAATGAAGCAAATCAAGAAAGAATTAATAAAACAAATCAAAGTTTAATTAAATTTATTTCGATTATAAAAGAGTCACTTTCTAATACTAATATTAGTCTTAGTCAAAAAAATTCAAAGACGTTTTTTGACTTATCTTACTTTTCACAAGCATATGTATTTTACAAATTATCACAAACCCAACTTATTAAGTTAGAGAAATTGAAATCCGTATTTCAATATAATGGAACCCCCCTTTTTCTTAAGAATGAAATAAAGGATTTTTTTGTTGTAAGACAAGAACTATTTCATTCCGAATTAAGACCTAAGAATCTTCGCAATTCTGGAATGAATCAATGGACAAATTGGTTAAGGAGTCATTATCAATATCAATGTGATGTATCTAAAATTAAATGGTCTAGAGTAGTACCACAAAAATGGCGAAATATATTGAACTGTATAGCTCAAAATAAAGATTTATATAAAGATTTGTGTGATTTATATGAAAAAGATGAATTAATTCACTACGAAAAAAAAACAAAAATTGAAACAGATTTATTATTGAATCAAAAGGATAATTTTAAAAAACAATATAGATATGATCTTTTAGCATATAAATCTATAAATTCTGAAACTAAGAAGTACTCTTCAATTTATGGATCACCATTACAAGTAAAAACTAACCAAGATATTTTTTATAATTACAACACACATAAACAAAAATCATTTAATATGGTAGAAGATGATATTCGAGATATGGATAAAAATACGGATAGAAAATTTTTTGATTGGAGAATTATCGATTTTTGTCTTAAAACGAAGGTCGATATTGAGGCCTGGATCAATAGTGATACTGACACTAACAGTAATAAATATACTAAGACTAGGGTTAATAAGTATCAAATAATTGATAAAATCAATAATAAGGGTCTTTTTTATCTCACACTTCAGCAAGATCAAAAAATCAACCTATCCAATCAAAAACCCCTTTTGGATTGGATGGGAATGAATGAAGAAATACTAAGTCGTCCCATATCAAATCTGGAACTTTGGTTCTTGCCAGAATTTGTGAGACTTTATAATACGTATAAAATGAAACCGTGGGTTATACCAATGAAATTACTACTTTTTAATTCTAATATAAAAAAAAATGCTAGTGAAAACAAAAGCATCACTGGAAATAAAAAAAGAGATCCTTTTATATCAATATCGTCGAATGAAAAAAAATCTCTTGAATTAGAAAACCGAAATCAAGGAGAAAAAGAATCCACGGGCCAAGCAGATCTTAAATCAGCTCTTTCAAACCAAGAAAAAGATGTTGAAGAAGATTATACGGGATCGGACATGAAAAAACATAGAAATAAAAAGCAATACAAGATCAATACAAAAGCGGAGTTTGATTTCTTCCTAAAAAGGTATTTGTATTTTCAATTGAGATGGGATGATTCTTTAAATAAAAAAATAATCAATAACATCAACGTATATTGTCTCCTGCTTAGACTGATAAATCCAAGAGAAATTACTATATCCTCTATTCAAAGGGGCGAAATGAGTCTGGATATTTTGACGATTCAGAAAGATGTAACTCTTACAGAATTTATTAAAAGGGGATTTTTGATTATTGAACCAATTCGTCTAGCTATAAAAAATGATGGAAAATTTATTATGTATCAAACCCTCGGTATTTCATTAGTTCATAAAAGTAAACATCAAATAAATCAAAGATACCGAGAAAAAAAACATGTTGATAAGAATTCTGATGAAGTCATTACAAAACATCAAAAGATGACTGGAAATAGATATAAAAAAAATTATGATTTGTTTGTTCCTGAAAATATTTTATCGCCTAGACGTCGTAGAGAATTGCGAATTCTAATTTGTTTAAATTCTAAGAATAGACATAGAAAGGCATCTTTTTGTAATGGGAATGAGGTAAACAGTCAAGTTGTGGATAAAAGCAAAAAATATAAAAAAAAACTTATAAAATTAAAGCTATTTCTTTGGCCCAATTATCGATTAGAAGATTTAGCTTGTATGAATCGTTATTGGTTTAATACCAATAATGGCAGTTGTTTCAGTATGGTAAGGATACATATGTATCCGCGATTGAAAATTCATTAATAGTACATTTTTCCTATATTTCCCATACCATATCTGGTCTATGACGACAAAGAGATGCACGCATACATTGTCTTACATTCCATTCTGATACATGATACTAATTCAATGACATATCAATTAGATCTAGAATGAACAAAATTTTCTTATTTTAGGTCTAAACTTTTATCTTTTGTGAGTGAAGAAACCAACCATACTTTTGTATCCCCTTTCAAATCCAATTTTAAAATGAAAATAGGATTGAGTAAGTTTTATTAAATTAAAAAAATTAGAAATTAATAACGAAATACAAATTTTTGTATATACCAAATAAAAATTAGGGGCATTATTATTACTGATCAATAAAGATATCTATCAATAAAAAATATCTTAAAATAAAAAGAGGGGGGGAGAGAAGATTTCAGTTTATGGTAAAAAATTCATTAATCTCAGTTATTTCACAAGAAGAAAAAGACGAAAACAGAGGATCTGTTGAATTTCAAATAGTTAGTTTCACCAATAGGATACGAAGACTTACTTCACATTTACAATTACACAAAAAAGACTATTTATCTCAGAGAGGTTTACGTAAAATTCTGGGAAAACGCCAACGATTACTGTCTTATTTGTCAAAGAAAAATAGAATATGTTATAAAGAATTAATTAATCGGTTGGATATTCGGGAGTCAAAAACTCGTTAATTTTATTTTTATAAAGGCATTTTGAATTATTTGATTTATTAGATCTTGAATTTTAATGAACTTTTTTTCGTTTTCAGCAATTCATGAAAGAATGAATCGAGGAAAAACCTATGAATATACCGGCTACAAGAAAAGACCTCATGATAGTCAATATGGGCCCCCACCACCCATCAATGCATGGTGTTCTTCGACTCATCATTACTCTAGAGGGTGAAGATGTTATTGACTGTGAACCAATATTGGGTTATTTACACCGAGGAATGGAAAAAATTGCGGAAAATAGAACAATTATACAATATTTGCCTTATGTAACACGGTGGGATTATTTAGCTACTATGTTCACAGAAGCAATAACTGTAAACGGACCGGAACAGTTGGGAAATATTCAAGTACCTAAAAGAGCCAGCTATATCAGAATAATTATGTTGGAGTTGAGTCGTATAGCTTCTCATCTGTTATGGCTCGGTCCTTTTATGGCGGATATTGGTGCACAAACTCCCTTTTTCTATATTTTCAGAGAAAGAGAATTAGTATATGATCTATTCGAAGCTGCCACCGGTATGAGAATGATGCATAATTATTTTCGTATCGGAGGAGTAGCGGCCGATCTACCTCATGGCTGGATAGATAAATGTTTGGATTTCTGCGATTATTTTTTAACAAGAGTTGCTGAATATCAAAAACTTATTACACGAAATCCTATTTTTTTAGAACGAGTCGAGGGAGTAGGCATTATTGTTAGAGAGGAAGTAATCAATTGGGGTTTATCGGGACCAATGCTGCGAGCTTCCGGAATACAATGGGATCTTCGTAAAGTTGATCATTATGAATGTTACGACGAATTTGATTGGGAAGTACAGTGGCAAAAAGAAGGAGATTCATTGGCTCGTTATCTAGTCCGAATTGGTGAAATGATAGAATCCGTAAAAATTATTCAACAGGCCCTGGAAGGAATTCCAGGGGGACCCTATGAGAATTTAGAAATACGATACTTTGATAGAGAAAGGAATCCGGAATGGAATGATTTTGAATATCGATTTATTAGTAAAAAGCCGTCTCCTACATTTGAATTGCCGAAACAAGAACTTTATGTGAGAGTAGAAGCCCCAAAGGGAGAATTGGGAATTTTTCTCATAGGGGATCGGAGTGGTTTTCCTTGGAGATGGAAAATCCGCCCGCCGGGTTTTATCAATTTGCAAATTCTTCCGCGGTTAGTTAAAAGAATGAAATTGGCTGATATTATGACGATACTAGGTAGTATAGATATCATTATGGGAGAAGTTGATCGTTGAAATGATAATTGATACACCGGAAGTACAAGATATCGATTCTTTTTCTAGATTAGAATTTTTAAAAGAGGTTTATGGAATTCTATGGGTTCTTGTTCCTATTTTGACTCTTGTAGTGGGAATCACAATAGGCGTACTGGTAATTGTATGGTTAGAAAGAGAAATATCGGCAGGGATACAACAACGTATTGGACCTGAATACGCCGGCCCTTTGGGAGTTCTTCAAGCTCTAGCAGATGGGACAAAACTACTTTTCAAAGAAAATCTTTTTCCATCTAGGGGGGATACTCGTTTATTCAGTATCGGGCCATCCATAGCAGTCATATCAATTTTAGTAAGCTATTCAGTAGTTCCTTTTGGATATCACCTTGTTTTAGCGGATCTCAATATCGGTGTTTTTTTATGGATTGCCATTTCCAGTATTGCTCCAATTGGACTTCTTATGTCGGGATACGGGTCAAATAATAAATATTCCTTTTTAGGCGGTCTACGAGCTGCTGCTCAATCGATTAGTTATGAAATACCATTAACTTTATGTGTGTTATCAATATCTCTACGTGCGATTCGTTGATACATAGACATAAACTTTTCTCTATTCCTTCCTTTCAAGGAAAGGGTTGGAATGGATTGAGTAGATATCTTAATTTTTTTTTTATTCATTATTCGGGTTGATGAACTAAATCAAATAGTTATATGAGTGAAAGAAAACAGCTTATATATAAATTCGCAGTAAAAAGATTGATTCTCATTTTCTATGTATAAGAGTTAGAGAGTTAAGCGGAAATAAACATAAACAGAAGAGACCGTTTCCCCCAAGATTGGTTGATTAGTCATCCTGACTTGAAGCGGGTTCAAAAGATCCCCCGTATTGAGTTTTCACTATCATTTTTATGTATTAGCATAACGGGGGATTGAGCAAAAACGAGTGGATGGTTAGAAACACGAACATATGTAAAGGATTAGTAATGGAGATTATGTAAATTCTCCAAAAGGACATTTTTACATAAAAGGACATTTTTACATAATATACAAACAAAGAATACTAATTGGGGCTTTAAGTTGGTAGAAATGATCAGGCAGTACTCCCCATGACACGATTCCAATCCAGAGTATACTCCTATCCACCGATTTAATAAATAACTATTCGAAACGAAATAATCCTTTACTTTATTCTTTATTTTGAAAGCCCTCTTTTTCTCAGAAATAGAAAGAAGAATAGGAACGAAAAAAAAAGATATACTTTTTTTATTCTTTGTTACTTTTATTCTTTCCCATATACATATTAATAGATATATAATTTGTGTCATAATTCATTAATTAATATAGAATTTTTTTTTTCGTACGTGAAACCAACGGGTTATTGATATTTTTACAAGAAGTATTTTATTGAACAGTTAAGTTATTACTGAACAAAGAAGAATTGAAATTATTATTGAAATTATTAAATTAAAGAAAGGATGAGATCAATTCAGAAGTACTTTTTTTATTTAATTTTGAATTAAAATAATTATAACAGACAGAATTCAATTGGTCTAATTTGGGACCGGCCGATAGTTATCCATCCTACAAACATATCAAGATTCAAAAAAGAATACTGACACGGTCCCTATATTTATTTCTGGCCTTCAAGGAGCCGTATGAGGTGAAAATCTCATGTACGGTTCTGTAATAGCGATGGTAACAGTGATGGTATCACCGACTATAATTATCTAACAGTTCAAGTACAATTGATATTGTTGAGGCGCAATCAAAATATGGTTTTTGGGGATGGAATTTGTGGCGTCAGCCTATAGGGTTTATCATTTTTATTATTTCTTCCCTAGCAGAATGTGAGAGATTACCTTTTGATTTACCAGAAGCAGAAGAAGAGTTAGTAGCAGGTTATCAAACCGAATACTCGGGTATAAAATTTGGGTTATTTTATGTTGCTTCCTATCTAAACCTATTGGTTTCTTCATTATTTGTAACAGTTCTTTACTTGGGAGGTTGGAATATATCTATTCCGGACATATATGTTTCTGAGCTTTTTGAAATAAATAAAACATGTGGAGTTTTTGGAGCGATAATTGGTATCTTTATTACATTAGCTAAAACTTATTTGTTCTTGTTCATTCCTATCACAACAAGATGGACTTTACCGAGGCTAAGAATGGACCAACTATTGAATCTTGGATGGAAATTTCTTTTACCTATTTCTCTCGGTAATCTATTATTAACAACTTCTTTCCAACTCTTTTCACTGTAAAGTAACATTCTATATTCACAACGTGTCTCAAACAAGAGAAATAAACAAACATAAAACTATTCATATATATATTAACGATATGTTCTCTATGGTAACTGGGTTCATGAATTATGGTCAACAAACAGTACGAGCTGCAAGGTACATTGGTCAAAGTTTCATTATTACTTTATCCCACGCAAATCGTTTACCCGTAACTATTCAATATCCTTATGAAAAATCAATCACCGCGGAGCGTTTCCGCGGTCGAATCCATTTTGAATTTGATAAATGTATTGCTTGTGAAGTATGCGTTCGTGTATGTCCTATAGATCTACCCGTTGTTGATTGGAAATTGGAAACGGATATTCGCAAGAAACGGCTGCTTAATTACAGTATTGATTTCGGAGTCTGTATATTTTGTGGTAATTGCGTTGAGTATTGTCCAACGAATTGTTTATCAATGACTGAAGAATATGAACTTTCTACTTATGATCGTCACGAATTGAATTATAATCAAATTGCTTTGGGTCGTTTACCAATGTCAGTAATTGACGATTATACAATTCGAACAATTTTGAATTCGCCTCAAATAAATAAGTAAATCTCTTATTAACGAATAATTTATAATTACTTTACTAATAACTAATATAGAAGGAATTTAGGTTTCTTTCGTGTTGTTTGGTCAATAACTACAAATACCAACTATTGATTGGTTGGTAAGAAACGCGTCTTAATTTGGATTGAAAATCCATTAATTAATATATCCATAATTGTTTTAAAATATATCGTTTAGAATTAGAACGACTCTTTCAGATAAAGAATGAAATTAGTCCAATAATAGTACTCACATTTATTCATATCCCTTAGTATTTATTTACTTAGGATTAAATTAGGAATTGCTCAAAAATCATAAAAAAAAATTTTTCTGGTCGGGTCTCAATAAGGTCATGAAAAACATTTCTATTTATTTATCTCTTATTTTACATATAATGGATTTGCCCGGACCAATACATGATTTTCTTTTAGTCTTTCTGGGATCGGTTCTTATACTAGGAGGTATGGGGGTGGTATTATTTACCAACCCCATTTATTCTGCCTTTTCATTGGGACTGGTTCTTGTTTGTATATCCTTATTCTATATTCTATTAAACTCTTATTTTGTAGCTGCTGCACAACTCCTTATTTACGTGGGAGCTATAAATGTTTTAATCGTATTTGCTGTGATGTTCATGAATGGTTCAGAATATTACAAAGATTTGAATCTTTGGACCATTGGGGATGTGGTTACTTTGCCAGTTTGTACAAGTATTTTTGTTTTACTCATGATTATTATTACGGATACGTCATGGTACGGAATTATTTGGACTACAAGATCAAACCAGATTATAGAGCAAGATTTGATAAGTAATAGTCAACAAATTGGAATTCATTTATCAACAGATTTTTTTCTTCCATTTGAATTCGTTTCGATAATTCTTTTAGCCGCTTTGATAGGTGCAATTGCCGTGGCGCGACAGTAAAAAATTTATAGAATTAGCAATGCACATTAAACTCTGTTCGGTTTTATTACATTACATTTATTTCCCTTTAATTAAAGATTGTTTATGTCTAAAATAGAAATTATTCAATCTATTCTATTAATAATAGAAAATCTGCCTTTGTTCCGTACTTTTTTTTATTCTAGTCAATTGAATCTGTTGAATTGTTGTTCAGTTCATATTGAAATGAATCGAAATTGATAAGGAGTTGGTCAATGATGCTCGAACATGTACTTGTTTTGAGTGCCTACTTATTTTCTATCGGTATCTATGGATTGATCACGAGCCGGAATATGGTTAGAGCCCTTATGTGTCTTGAACTTATACTGAATGCGGTTAATATGAATTTCGTAACATTTTCTGATTTTTTTGATAGTCGCCAATTAAAAGGAAATATTTTCTCAATTTTTGTTATAGCTATTGCAGCCGCTGAAGCAGCTATTGGCCCGGCTATTGTTTCATCAATTTATCGTAACAGAAAATCAACTCGTATCAATCAATCGAATTTGTTGAATAAGTAGTATTAATCAGAATAAGTAGTATTAATCATATAAATTCTAATATTCATAAATTAGAATTACCATGACCATACATTAACGTAAGAATACATGTTTTCAAAAATGTAAGAAATTAAAGTATCTTGGCTCTATCGCATGAGTCAATCCAGAAGTAGATTGATTAGAAAAATTATGATAAATTATTGATTCATCTGGTGTCTAAATATATGATTCATTTACAAGTTTACTAGATCGAAACTTTCTGACATTCAAAAATTTATAGATCCAAATGTCACATTCAGTAAAGATTTATGATACGTGTATAGGGTGTACTCAATGCGTGCGCGCCTGCCCAACGGATGTATTAGAAATGATACCTTGGGACGGGTGTAAAGCTAAGCAAATTGCTTCTGCTCCAAGAACAGAGGACTGTGTCGGTTGTAAGAGATGTGAATCCGCCTGTCCGACAGATTTCTTGAGTGTTCGAGTTTATTTATGGCATGAAACAACTCGAAGTATGGGTCTGGCTTATTAATACGTTCCAGAAAACCCTACTTGAATACATTTGATTTTTTTACCTTTACCGACAAAAACCCGCGCTCAAAAACTATTTATTTTGAGCACGGGTTTTTCTGGTCCAAGTTTATCTTGTTTTTACCATGAATAATTTTCCTTGGTTAACGCTAGTTGTAGTTTTGCCAATATTCGCGGGTTCCTTAATTTTCTTTCTCCCTCATAGAGGAAATAAGAAAAGGCGGTGGTATACTATAGGTATATGCATAATGGAACTCCTTCTAACAACCTATGCATTCGGTTATCGTTTCCAATTGGATGATCCATTAATGCAACTGACAGAGGATTATAAATGGATCGATTTTTTTGATTTTTACTGGAGATTGGGAATAGATGGAATTTCTATAGGACCCATTTTACTGACAGGATTTATCACAACTTTAGCTACTTTAGCGGCTCGGCCGATTACTCGAGATTCCCGACTATTCCATTTTCTGATGTTAGCAATGTATAGCGGTCAAATAGGACCATTTTCTTCTCGAGACCTTTTACTTTTTTTCATCATGTGGGAGTTAGAATTAATTCCAGTTTATCTACTTCTATCCATGTGGGGGGGAAAGAAACGTTTGTATTCAGCTACAAAATTTATTTTGTACACTGCAGGAAGTTCCGTTTTTTTATTAATGGGAGTTTTGGGTATTGGTTTATATGGTTCCAATGAACCAACATTAAATTTTGAAACATCAGCTAATCAATCGTATCCTGTAGCACTGGAAATAATATTCTATATTGGATTTCTTATTGCTTTTGCTGTCAAATCACCGATCATACCCTTACATACATGGTTACCAGACACCCATGGAGAGGCACATTACAGTACTTGTATGCTTTTAGCCGGAATCTTATTAAAAATGGGAGCGTATGGATTGGTTCGGATCAATATGGAATTATTACCCCACGCCCATTCTATATTCTCTCCCTGGTTGATTATAGTAGGCACAATTCAAATAATCTATGCAGCTTCAACATCTCCCGGTCAGCGTAATTTAAAAAAAAGAATAGCCTACTCTTCTGTATCTCATATGGGTTTCATAATTATAGGAATTGGTTCTATAAGCGATACAGGACTCAACGGAGCCATTTTACAAATAATCTCTCACGGATTTATTGGCGCTGCGCTTTTTTTCTTGGCCGGAACGAGTTATGATAGAATACGTCTTGTTTATCTCGACGAAATGGGCGGAATGGCTATCGCAATTCCAAAAATATTCACGACTTTCAGTATCTTATCAATGGCTTCTCTTGCATTACCGGGCATGAGCGGTTTTGTTGCCGAATTGTTAGTTTTTTTTGGAATACTTACTAGTCAAAAATATCTTTTAATGACAAAAATATTAATTACTTTTGTAATGGCAATTGGAATGATATTAACTCCTATTTATTCATTATCTATGTTACGCCAGATGTTCTATGGATACAAGCTTTTTAATGCCCCAAACTCTTATTTTTTTGATTCTGGACCGCGAGAATTATTTGTTTCGATCTCTATCCTTTTACCTGTAATAGGTATTGGTGTTTATCCCGATTTCGTTTTATCATTATCAGTTGACAAGGTCGAAGCTATTATATCCAATTATTTTTTTCGATAGTTTTTGTGAGTAAACCAAAAAATGAAACTGAAATCCCATGATTTTAAAAATGGTTGATTGTACAATAAAAAAATGAGTCTTTTATATTCTTTTAAGTAAAATAAAAAAATTGGAATTCTATTATAACTAGATATCTTTTGAATTTGTGAGAACCATTTGAATCATTTCCATTACTTGATTCAAATGGTTCTTGATTGTTTACATGAAGTTTTCGTATATATACCTGTATGCCGTCCTATGTTTATATTCGTCAAGTCTTTTATTCAATTAGATGTTAATGTAAATGAACCATAACTATGCAACCCTATTCCTAATAGATTAACCCCAAAATAGCATATCCAAATTATAAGAAAGCCAATTGAGGCCACAATTGCCGAATTTACACTTTCAAAATTTTTATTTGTTCTAATATGTAAATAAATAGCGAATATGGTCCAAGTAATAAATGCCCAAGTCTCCTTTGGATCCCAATTCCAATATGATCCCCATGCTTCATTAGCCCATACTGCTCCCGAAAGAATACCTACGGTTAAAAGGATAAACCCTAGACTAATAATACGATAACTCCAACGATCCAATTGTTGAATCAATTGATACCTGTAATAATTTTGAGACGAAATAAAAGAAGTGTTTCGTAAGACATTGTTTCTTTCGTTCACGTATTGAATCTCACTAAAGTAAACTGACTCATTTTCTAAATTATTGCTTTTACTAAAAATCCTTATGAATTTTCGAAATGTAATGACTAGAAGAGCTAGTGATAATAATGATCCACACAAAAGAGCTGCATAGCTCAATACCATCATACTTACGTGCATCATTAACCAATGGGATTGGAGAGCGGGTACTAATATCGCGGATTGATGCATTTCAGTTAAAAGACCCGAAGTAGCAAAACCTTGAGTAAAAATAGCACTTGGCGCGGTTATTGCGCTTAAATGGTTTTTATGTTTTTTAAAATACGGAATAATATGAATAAAGGAAAAACTCCACGAAAGAAAAATAAATGATTCATATAAATCACTTAATGGTAAATGCCTCAAATACATCCAACGAGTAACTAATAATCCTGTTATGCAGAAAAAAGTAGCTATCATCCCCTTTTCTGACGAATCATCTAGTCCTACGATTTCATCGACTAATAAAATTATCAAATGAATTGTAATTACAATTGAAACGATCGAAAAGGATATATGAGTTAATATATGCTCTAAAGTTGAAAATATCATAAAAATTATTAAATTAATAAGGGCGTCCCTCAATTATAGGAATTGAAATCGGGAATTGAATTCATTATAGGACTTACTCTATGCCATGCCGCCACTCGGACTCGAACCGAGATGCTCTAGCACTGCTTCCTAAGAGCAGCGTGTCTACCGATTTCACCATAGCGGCTTATTCGAAATCATAATAACCTATTTTTATTCAATCGTCGAGCTTGAAGGAGTTAATTCAATCCAATATTTTTTTTTAGGAAACCATTCAAATTGATGAATAAAAACTTGTTTAAAAATTAGGGATTAAAACGTTTTCGTTAACGTTAATAATATTGATTTTTCTTATTATTATCTTTTTATTTAGTTATTTAGTATTTTAGGATGTCAATTTTATTTAACTGAACTAACAATGTATTTTTTCGTAGGCTATTACTTTATGCTCTCCTAAAACTAAAATGGAACAGTTGTAACTAGATAATTTTTACTTCAATCCCTGGATATAAGTAAAAAAAATGTTCTGTCTCGTTTGCATTTTTTAATGATTAATTTCTTTTATCATTTATTTTATTAATCTAAAATAAAAAATTCATTTTATCGATTAATAAAAAAATAGAATTTTTATATAACACAATTTCAGCGATACACTCAAAAGATTTATGTAAATATTTGCATAGTTAGGTTGCGTTAGGATTTTTTGTTGTGTAGAGAATTTGCGTTAAGATTTAGCAAACCCATTAAGTTAGGTATTTGGGATGGTCGTATTAATCATATAAAAAAATTTCGTATAGAAATTGTACCGTACTTCAAAATATTTTCTAAATTTTTTAATTAATATATATATATTATATCTTGATCGATCTTCCAATCGAAACATAGGATCTAAAATAGATCACTCAAAATTGGCGCATTCGTCATATAACTACCTAAAAATGTAAACGGGGCTTTTATTAATTTAATTGGGTTTAAGGAATTTATATAGTGATAATAATTTCTAAAACCCAAAGGTTTAAAAGATTATAAAAAACATTTTAAACTTAATCAATTAGTTTCAACGACCTCTTCTTTATAATATAAAATCAAAAATATAACTAAAAAAAATTCTTTTTATTATTGAGTAAGGGCGATGGGGAAAGTGATAATCCCCATCCGGAAAATGATAAAACATACTAAAATGAAAGGCGAAACCTTGCGCTTGCGTTTACCCTTTTTTCAAACAAAAAAGTACCATTCATTTTTAGAATTCAGTAGACAACAGAATTCTTATCTATATCAGAAACGAAAGAAAAATTTGGCTTCAAATTAAAGTAAAACAAATTCTATTTTATATTCGTTTAAATTAAAACATTATGAGACTAATTCTTTTTTTTTTTTTTTTAATGTATATTGTTTATATTGTAATTTATCTTATATATTAATATTTATTCTTTTACTATACTATTTACTATACTATTATGATGTTAATATTAATTATATTAATATTAATTATAATTGATAAATATTATTTATCATTTTTATAACTTATAAATCTTATAAATAAACTATAAACAAAATTATATCACTTTATTAGTTATTAGAACGATTCAGATTATTTATTTGTTACACAAAAAAAACTTTTAGAACTCCCGGTAGAAAGAGATTTCGCTAACGAAAAAGCTTTCAATGCTGCCCTATATCCCTTCCTTTTCCAAATATTTTTACGAATACGCTTTTTTGAAATAGAGGTGCGCTTTTTTGGAACTGCCATTAAAAAGTTATAATAGGTTTTTCGGTTGGATGTGAAAGACATCTATTGTTCAAAATCAATTGTTCTTTACTATTCTCTATCTATTTTTTCTCTAAATTAGACTCCAAAAAAAAAGGGGGGAGGGGTAAAAATCACATAAAATATTAATAAGAACTATAAGGTACACTATGCCAAATAGATTGAAGTTGATAAAATAAAAAAAAAATAATATAAAAAAAAAGAAAGATTGTCCGTTTCGTTTTCTTTCTATTTTCGTCGTGTTACATTTATACATGTAATTAAAAAATCTAAAAGTTTAATAACCCAACCCTTCTCCCGCTTAATTAAAAAATAAAAAAACTTTAATAATTTTTTCTATTATATTAATTAATTTAATATTAATTTAATTGTTCAAGCTCGAAGAAAGAGTCCACAAAATTTTAATTATCAAATGAGACTAGTAGTTAATCTGTTAAAGGATACAAAATACATAATTTAAATGCATTTTATTTGCCCCCCTTTTTTTTTTCCGTAAAATTAAAGTGTTGGATATCATAGCATTTCCTACAAATAGCTTTTATTGTAATGGAAGACAAACAATTAGTTACAAAACAAATTTTCTAAATAACCGAATTACAATAAATAGTTTTAGTTACGGGCTTTATGATTCATATCAAATACTGTTTTTGGTATAATTATTTATCCTTGTTCTATAGATATAAAAAAATTATTGTAATACGTAATAATTAAAATGAAAATTAGAATTTTCATTTTTTATCTTCATAAAATTTTATTTAAAAATTTGAATTTAATATTAACAATTCAGTATTAATAAAATTAAATACGGATTTCTTTTTCACTAGTGACTTATTTATATCATTTGACCAATTATAACCTCTTGATTTTAAATATTTGAAGTAGTTTGGAAAGATTCAGAATAATTAAGGCTAGAAAATTCTATTTAAGTTTTATTTTATATATCTTAATTTTTTTTTATTAACCGACCCCTTTCAAAAGAAAAGAAATAAGAACCGGTGACTCAGAAACAATTAATTAAGATAATTTTTTTTTTATTTTTTTATGGAATATACATATCAATATTCATGGATTATACCTTTCATTCCACTTCCAGTTCCTATCTTAATTGGAACAGGACTTCTACTTTTTCCAACGGCAACAAAAAATCTTCGCCGTATGTGGGCTTTTCCTAGTGTTTTATTATTAAGTATAGTTATGGTTTTTTCAGCCCTTTTTTCTATTCAGCAAATAAATAAAAATTCTGTCTATCAATATGTATGGTCTTGGACCATCAATAATGATTTTTCTTTAGAATTTGGCTGCTTGGTTGATCCACTTACTTCTATTATGTCGATATTAATCACTACTGTTGGAATTATGGTTCTTATTTATAGTGACAATTATATGTCTCATGATCAGGGATATTTGAGATTTTTTGCTTATATGAGTTTTTCCAATACTTCAATGTTGGGATTAGTTACTAGTTCTAATTTGATACAAATTTATATTTTTTGGGAATTAGTTGGAGTGTGTTCTTATCTATTAATAGGTTTTTGGTTCACACGACCCAGTGCCGCGAATGCTTGTCAAAAAGCGTTTGTAACTAATCGTGTCGGGGATTTTGGTTTATTATTAGGAATTTTGGGTTTTTATTGGATAACAGGTAGTTTCGAATTTCGGGATTTGTTTGAAATATTCAATAACTTGGTTTATAATAATGAAGTTAATTTTTTATTTGTTACTTTATGCGCCTCCCTATTATTTGCCGGCGCTGTTGCTAAATCCGCCCAATTTCCCCTTCATGTATGGTTACCTGATGCCATGGAAGGGCCTACCCCCATTTCGGCTCTTATACATGCCGCTACTATGGTAGCAGCAGGAATTTTTCTTGTAGCTCGGCTTCTTCCTCTTTTCATAGTTATACCTTACATTCTAAATCTAATAGCTTTGATAGGTATAATAACATTATTTTTAGGAGCCACTTTAGCTCTTGCTCAAAAAGATATTAAGAAAAGCTTAGCTTATTCTACAATGTCTCAATTGGGTTATATGATGTTAGCTCTAGGTATGGGGTCTTATCGAGCTGCTTTATTTCATTTGATTACTCATGCTTATTCGAAGGCATTGTTGTTCTTAGGATCTGGATCAATTATTCATGCGATGGAAGCTATTGTTGGATATTCTCCAGATAAAAGTCAGAATATGGTTCTTATGGGCGGTTTAAGAAAACATGTACCAATTACAAAAACTGCTTTTTTA